CTTGACGAAATGGGTGGAATAGCTATCCCAATGCCAAAAATATTCACGATGTTCAGTAGCTTTTCGATGGCCTCCCTTGCATTACCAGGTATGAGTGGTTTTGTTGCCGAATTAATAGTATTTTTTGGACTAATTACCAGTCAAAAATACCTTTTAATGCCAAAAATACTAATTTCTTTTGTAATGGCAATTGGAATGATATTAACTCCTATTTATTCATTATCTATGTCACGCCAGATGTTCTATGGATACAAGATATTTAATGCTCCAAACTCTTATTTTTTTGATTCTGGACCGCGAGAGTTATTTCTTTCAATCTCTATCTTTTTACCCATACTAGGTATTGGTATGTACCCCGATTTTGTTCTTTCACTATCAGTTGACAAGGTCGAAGTTATTCTATCTAATTCTTTTTATAGATAGTTTTAATGAATAAAAAAAATCATAGGATTTTTTTTTAATCCTTCGTTGTACAATGAAAAAAAGAAGGCTTTTTCTTCTTCTCTTAAGTTAAGTAAAAAAATGAATTTGAATCGGCGCGAACCCTGTGAATCACTACAATATTTGATTCAGAGGGTTCTCATCAGTTCACACAAAGTTTTTTTTATCTCATATGCACTGTACACTTTTCTATTCGTATTCGTAAGAGTCTTTTTTGAATCCTTTTGAATTCAATTAGATGTTAATGTAAATGAACCATAACTATGTAGCCCTATTCCTAATAGATTGACCCCAAAATAGCATATCCAAATTATAAGAAAGCCAATAGACGCCACAATTGCGGAATTTATACCCTTCCATTTTATATTGGTTCGAATATGTAAATAAATCGCGAATACGATCCAAGTAATAAATGCCCAAGTTTCCTTTGGGTCCCAACTCCAATATGATCCCCATGCTTCGTTAGCCCATACTGCTCCAGAAAGTATCCCTATGGTTAAAAAGATAAATCCTAGACTAATAACCCGATAACTCCAATAATCCAATTGTTGAATAAATTGCGACCTGTAATAATTCTTCGGAGAAAAAAAAGAAGTATTTTGTAAAACATTTATTCTTTCATTCATGTATTCGATTTCACCAAAGAAAAATGAACCATTTAAATTTAATAAATGATTACTTGTAAAAAAAAACTTTCTGTTTTTTCTAACTAGAAGTGCTACTGATAATAATGATCCACATAAAAGGGCTGCATAGCCCAATATCATCATACTTACGTGCATTATTAACCACTCGGATTGAAGAGCGGGTACTAATATTGCAGATTCGTGTATTTCAGTTAAAAGACCTGAAGTAGCAAAGCCTTGGGTAAAAATAGCGCTTGGGCCGATTATTGCGCTTAAAAAATTTTGATTTTTTTTGAAATACGGAACTATATGAATAAGGGAGAAACTCCATGAAAGGAAGATTAATGATTCATATAAATTACTTAGTGGAAAATGTCCCGAATAAATCCAACGAGTAACTAATAATCCTGTTATACAGAAAAAAGTCATTATCATGCCCTTTTCTGATGAATCGTAGAGTTTTATGATTTCATCGACTAAAAAGGTTATCAAATGAATTGTAATTACAATTGAAACGATCGAAAAAGAAATATGAGTTAATATATGCTCTAAGGTTGAAAATATCATAACAATCTTAAAAAAGGGGAGTTCTTTAATTACAAGAAATCAGGAATTGAATTCATTATAGGATCTATTTCGTTTTTTTAGAAGATGGCATGCCGCCACTCGGACTCGAACCGAGATGCTCTAGCACTGCTTCCTAAGAGCAGCGTGTCTACCAATTTCACCATAGCGGCTTGTCTTGAACTCATAATAGCCTATGAATAAGCAATCGTCTAGATTTAAGAATTCAATTGGTTGCAATATTTTTTAGGAAAGATTCAAATGGATGAATAAAAATTAGTTCAAATAGGTATTTGAAGGTTCATTATTTTAGTTTAGGGCCTTAGTTTTCTTAAGATTTTCGTGTATTTTGTACTCTCCTCAACTTGAACTCTTTAAAACTGGATAGTTTTATTATCCATTAATAGGATAGAACTCAAAAAAAATCCATTTTCTTAATGAATCCAAAAGAAAAAAACCTATTTTGGATCACTCAAAATTGATACATTATTTATCCAGACTCTCTTCACTAAGTGTTTTTGATTTTCTTGATCCCGAGAGATATATGGGGGTGTATATAGGAATTCAGAGAAAATCAAAAAGTCAGAAAGTTACACAAAAGGGTTTAAAATTTTAATCAATTAGTTTCAATGATTTTAGTAACTAAAGATTCAAGATTTTCTATTTGCTCTTCTATAGATAGATAGAGAGAAAAAGTGGATATAGAGAAAAAAAAAAGTTGTATTATTGTAACAAATAGGTCGATGGGTCGATGGGGAAAATAAGACTCCCCGCCTTGGAAATGAGAAAATAGACTAAAAAGAAAATTGAGTATCTTTTGTTTATTCTTTTGTCAACAAAAAGAAAGTATTTTTCTTTTTTGAATTGAA